ACTTGAATATTTAATACCATAAAACTAAAGGAATGTTGTATTGATGAACCTGGCGGATATACCTAATGTCTTTTCTCTTCGTTTATTGCCCTCCTGTCGTCAATTGACAGTTGACAGTATTATTTATATATATATATAATTTGATATGACTTTGATATGATTTAGGGCTCAATAGAATTCCCAAATAAGACTTTGGTAAATCATTTTTTTTTTGCATCTCCTGCTCTGCAGAGGTACCGTCTCTTGGATCCAATGCAAAACTCTTTCTGAATGAGAGAGATAAAGACGAGAAAGACCAATAGAGATAAAGACGAGAAAGACCAATGAAATAAAGTTGAAAGATTTTATAGTTTAATGTTTAATGGTAAAGTTTGATTACCATTAACCCCCAGAAAAGTTAACGAGTTTTTCGGTTTGATTCATATCCTATTTATCTTCTAAAGGTGTCCCTCGGCTGATTTTTATTAAGTTAAGGTGGCCTTATTCCCTAATTGTATTTGTATTGTGTAGTGCTTTTTTATTTCCTAAAGGTGGCCATAGGCCCCTATGGTCCATTGGTGCCCCTATGGTCCAGTGGTTACGACCTCTCTCTTTCACGGAGAAAACGAGGGTTCAAGTCCCTCTAGGGGTATACCAAGACCATAGGAATAGGATTTTATCAAAAGTGAAATGTATTTGTCAAGTCCGCCTGGGAGACGAAAGGAAGTTGATTATGGAACGTCTAATTAGGCGTTGGGTCGATGCCCGAGTGGTTAATGGGGACGGACTGTAAATTCGTTGACAATATGTCTACGCTGGTTCAAATCCAGCTCGGCCCAAAAATTTGCCAATCTACTATCAGATGGTAGAACCCTCTTGTTCTTAAGAAATACTTGATAAGAGAGAATAAAAAAGAATCCAAATTTTCTGTTAGATCTCTTCTTCTTTCCCTGGGATTGTAGTTCAATAGGCAAGAGCACCGCCCTGTCAAGGCGGACGTTGCGGGTTCGAGCCCCGTCAGTCCCGACGGCTCCAATAAGTACATAAATTCACCTCTCCATTTTATGTCAAATGAAAGAAGGGACAGAGATCATACTTTAATTCCGAAGGGGTTTCCCCTCTTTTTTTTCAGGATTCTGTCGAAGAAAGAACAAACCCTAAAATAAAAAGAAAATAACTAAAAGAGTGAAGTTGATAGAATATTCCATCTTTTCTCCCGCCACTTCTCTTTCTCATACTTCTTTGTCTTCCAAAGAAAATGGGATCCTTCAAATTTACAACCTAATTCCTCTCTTTTTACACTTCGCTTGTATTTTTTGTTGGCGTTTTGTAGTTAATGGAAACGGACGAGGATACTTCATTTGATGGTTCTATACGGAAGACCTAAGGTAGGTTATAGAAAAGAAAGAACAGAAAAGAAGGATAAATAAAGGAATTTTTGATTGGTCCGGGAATCCAATCTTGGATTCGGTATGGATAAAAGATCTTCGTATGTTATACTATTCAATTCTCGACGACGAATTAATTTAATAGCTCAGATATTGTTATTCATGATATTGATCCGATTCAAGATCATCGATAGGTAATGCATTCATTGAATTGACAGGTGAAAGATTTATCATCTCTATGGGATTAAATCCCGAGTTATTGTGAAATAAAAAAACGATGAGATTGAGATTATGGAAGTAAATATTCTTGCATTTATTGCTACTGCACTGTTCATTTTAGTTCCTACTGCTTTTCTACTTATCATTTACGTAAAAACAGTCAGTCAAAATAATTAATTACTTGAAATGAAACTAGACTTCTGAGTTCTTATCAATAGTTGAAGAAATCAAAAGAATTCCTTTTTTGCGTCTTAAATGAAATCAACGGGCTATAATGAGCGGTATTCTATGAGATCCGAGAGTATGGTAAGAAATTTCTTTCTTACCATACTCTCTATTAGTGTTATAGTAGTGTATAAAGTTGTACTTTACTTTCTAGGTATACTATATTAGCTTCTATCTTCAATATATGTAGTGATTAATCCATATATGGAATTAACGTAGGCCCCAATTCTCTTTCTTTCTGAAATAATTGTTTTACTGTTATTGTTATATAATACATTTCTCCACTAGAATCCAATGGAATTTCGAAATGAATAAATTTTTATTTGAAAATTATTTCAATTCAAATAAAAAATGCGTTGCAGAACGATCTATAAAACAATTGATACCGTTTCATTCCTAAACTAAATGAGTAGTCCTTCTAAAGTCCACTTCTTCCCCATACTACGAGTGAAAGGGAAAATGTAAAGACTACCATTAAAGCAGCCCAAGCGAGACTTACTATATCCATGTCAATTATGTCCCTTATCTTTATGATAGAAATATTCCATTATTGTATTGCTCACTAATAATAGTAGAATCCATGGTCCAGAGTCAAAAAGGGATTCTGGCCGAACACTATTGATGAACCAATCAAATAAATCCATTTCTAAAAAATTCCTATATGATTTCTAATCGGGAAAGACTAAACACAACTAAAATACACAATGACGCTACAAAGGAAGGTTACTAATGGAACATATAGTAATAAAAAAGAGGGCCCATTCTTTGTTGCCCTTCAAAGTACAAATAGATCAATTGCTATCTATTACATACTTTTATTTCCTTTTTGATCTAATCCGTACCCTTTTCTTTCCCGATTGTCTCTCTGAAGCAGTTGGGAGATAGTATATTATACTCTTGACGAGGGGTTTCAAAAAAAATAATAATTTTTTTTCACTTTTTCTATAAAAAAGTAAATTATCCATCCAATCTCAATCTAATAGTGATTGAATGCCTGAACACTCAGAGATTCTCGCGAGTCTATATATGTAGAATATGTAGATTACATAAAGGACTTTCCACAACTAGTTAGTCGCCGGCTATGTCAATGAAATTCAAGACCCAATCAGTAGACATTACATTAGCAGTAGAAGGGAATCGGGAAGTCTTGCTTCGATCATTATATTATAATTATATTATAATCTTTCTTTGAATTTTAGATTGAAAGATTTCCAATCTTTTACAAAATCCCCAGAACAGATGTTTAGAATCAACCAAGTATCAACAACCGCCTTATTCTGTTATGTTGGGTAAAATTTGGGTGATTTATATCAGCAGATAATAAATTTTGATTCGTTTGTTGATGAGGCGGCACCCGGATTTGAACTGGGGAAAAAGGATTTGCAGTCCCCCGCCTTACCACTCGGCCATGCCGCCAAAACGATACACAATAAAAGAAAATTTTCTGGGTTGGATTACTAAACTTTAGTTTATTTTACTTGCATCCCTTTTTTAATTTCATCCTTTTTTTTCTAAATTTCTCCAAATTATAAAAGAAACCCTTTTCCCCTTTTGTTTGACCACCCCTTCGATTGATTGTATAGTATCTCAAAACATACAATGTCGAAAAACTTCGACTCACTTTTCTATTGAAAAATCAAATGTATATTTTCATTCAAAAAAGCCAAAATTTATGACAAATGGGAACCATTAACTATTCGTTGACTGAGAATTCCTGAATGATTCTTGGATTTGAATCTCAAATTGGGTTTGCCTAATGACATAAGAAACTACAAAACATACTTAATTGATTCTTAATCCTTTCAATTTCCATTATAACAAAAACGATAAGTATATGTAAACCCCACAATGTAAATTTTTACACAGATACCAAATTGGGTATCTTTTTTAGAGTATGTTTCCTATACCTATAAATATATGGAATTCGTTGGAACAAAAAAAGGCCCGGCTGGGTATTGACCGGGCCAGGCCCAAAAGGCACTTCGAACAAAATAAAAGCAAGAAGGTCTTCTTTATTTATCTTTCTATTTGGATCTTTCGAGCATCTAAATGGAATTGCTAATTATATAATAACGATAAAGAATGTGAAAGAAATACTTTCGTTAATCCTTACTTGATGTGTAATGTAACATAGTAATTATCTTTTTCAATTGGGAGAGATGGCTGAGTGGACGAAAGCGGCGGATTGCTAATCCGTTGTACGAGTTATTCGTACCGAGGGTTCGAATCCCTCTCTTTCCGTTTCCGTTGATGACTTTCTATTTTTTCTTTCAAATTTCGCAAACCCCTTTTGATTTTTGACTAGTTAAACGTATGGAATATGAATATATAAAATAAAATCTTAAGAAAATTGTAAATCAAGCAAGAAAAACGAAATTTTTATTTTATTCTTCACGTCCAGGATTACGTCCTGGATCATTGGATAGGAATCCAAAGATGAAGAGAGAAACAAAAAATATTACTACTGTGTAAACGAAAAGTTTGAGAGTAAGCATTACACAACCTCCAAGATCATTTTTTGAAAAAGAAAAACGAGAAAAGATAATAGATCCTCCATTTTTATATCACATATCCTATTTTGACACCAAGAAATGAATTCTAGAAATAGAAAAGAATGTTCAGAAATTCAACTGAAGTTTAAATTTGTAATAAGAGTCTTTGATTATCACAAATCACTTTCATACCCACAATTAGATATTCTAAGGGACCCCAACCTAATAAGGTCTTTCGCCGGAAAAAGGATTTGAATCGGGAAATGGGGCGAGCCGAATTTATTGCGGCTAGCCAAGAATTTCAATGTTTGAATTAAAGGTTCATACTCCCAGACTTATTTGATCTTATCAATTGTTATAATTTTTCTCGAATAAATCATGAATTTTCTAGGATAGTATTCAAGATCTTATCGAAAACTTACAGCAGCTTGCCAAACAAAGGCTAAAAGAAAAAAGAACAGGGGTATTACTGGCATAACATCTACGATTGGATTCAAAAAAGCATAGGCTTCGGGCAATTTGGCGAAGAAAAGACTACTCGGATAAAGGGCAGAATTAAGACAGATCAAACTAAAGATATTAAGCATAACAGACATTTTGTTCGTCGAGATAATTGCATTTTGATTGAGTTATTTATATAAGGTAAGGAAAAATGAAGAAAGTAAGGTAGACAAAAAACTTCTTCTTTTTCCGCTCAATCAAAAATCCTCCAATTCTCAAAGGAGAATAGAAGAAATCATACTTTCATACAATATCTTAATTGAATTGTATGTAATGATCAATAAATTCAGTTGAATTCTAGATATACATATGTCAAAATCCTAGCACGAATCTATAATATATTATATATATTCTATAAAGAAGAAAGATTTTCTATAGATAGTTGGGCTGGAATTGACGAACACTTAATACCAATATTATTCTTTATTAGTATTAGTGTCCAATAAAAATATAAATGGGGCGTAGCCAAGTGGTAAGGCAACGGGTTTTGGTCCCGCTATTCGGAGGTTCGAATCCTTCCGTCCCAGAGCATATCCATTGTATCCGAATACATCTTTTTTGTTCAACAAGGTTCTGTTTCAAGGTCTAATATTGGATAGAATATTATTCTTCTTTCTTTTTTGATTTTGAATGATTCTTTTCGGAATCATATCTCAGTTTTTTACAAACTGAACTAAATTAAGTTCAAATGACATGCAAATGTAACTAAATCCTTTTATCCAGATAAAGATAAGATGGGGCATAGATCACAATTGCAGAAAGATTACTTAACCTCAGGTTAAACAAAATATGAAAATACATATAAAACGAGGAAGTGCTTAGTCTATGCGTATGTATTGTTATCCTATTTCAGTGACAATAGTCTTTCTATTTTTGTGAAAAAGAATTTGCATCCCTAAAATATTCAAATTTAAATATTTAACAATGATATTTCTTTTTATTGTTCGATCTATTTAGCTTATTTGCTTTAATTTAAATCATTGACAATTTTATTCGAAAAGAAACAGAGATTCTTATTTCTTATGATAATAAAATGTAGGCTTTACTGTAAAAGTAAAACTTGACTCAAATAATGATGTCGAAGTAGGAAACTTTTTCAATTATCAAGATTTGTAATGATTCCTTATGGGTTGAATCTTTCAGAAGTTGGAAATGGGTCAGTCAATCTTATTGAGTCACTTGAACAGGCAGAGTTAAATAGAATTTATTTATTCGTGTTATTTCTATATTTAGATTTCTGGATATTTCTGTTAGATCTTTTTTTGAGATATAGATTTATAGAAAAAATTTCCGTTCATACAAAAAAAGCCCGGGTCTTGCTACGATTTCTTCAGAAAAAATATTTATTATCTATGTAGCTAAGAAAAAAGATAAATGACTATGTCTCTGTACCGACTGAACCAATGACTATTCATGATTCCATAATTGAATCAATTCCATACTGGTTCCAAATTAGAGGAATGTTATGGTAAAACTTCGTTTAAAACGATGTGGTAGAAAGCAACGTGCGACTTGAAGGACACGATCCGGTGTGGATTTTTATTCTTACATCCACCATTTTCTTTTATATAGGAATGAAGGTGCTCTTGGCTCGACGTCGTTTGTTCTATTCTACTAGAACCCTTCTTTTTTTATTGGGTTGTAATTTAAATAGTTCATGATGGAGCTCGAGCAGAAAGTATTGATTAATTTCTCAGGGGCAACGATCTAGGGTTAATGCCAATCAATAAATTGGAACAACTTCGTAAGTATATCTTCGATATAGAAATTGAAAGGATCCGATTCGAGCAAATTTTCAATTCAAAAAAATTGTTGGAACCGCAAAACTTTTTCGATCCACGGTGTATCGCGCACGAATCAACCGTCGGTATGATTCTAGAAAGAAATCACAAAAGGGGTATGTTGCTACCATTTTGAAAGGATTAAGAAGCACCGAAGTAATGTCTAAACCCAATGATTTAAAACAAAGATAAAGGATCCCAGAACAAGGAAACACCGCTTCAATTGTCTCACAGATCCGAATAAAGAATCCAAATAGATTTTCAACGAGACAAAAGGGAGGTTAAAGACCACTCAATAAAAAAATATCTTAATTTTATTTAATATATTTGATAATTTAATTATTGAACTTGAGTTATGAGTACAAATGATTTTTTAGTTTTCAGGAAGGAAGTTAAATAAAAATGACTATGAGTTAAATTATAGGCTAATTTCTTTTACGGATTCCTTTACTATTTATTATAATTTTATCCATAGACAAAACTTCAAATCATTTTTTCTCGAGCCGTACGAGGAGAAAACTTCCTATACGGTTCTAGGGGGGGGGGGGTTTTCATCTACATCTATCCCGATGAGCCGTCTATCGAATCGTTGCAATTGATGTTCGATCCCGAAGAGAAGGAAGAGATCTTCGGAAAGTGGGTTTTTATGATCCGATCAAGAATCAAACTTATTTAAACGTTCCCGCTATTCTCTATTTCCTTGAAAAAGGCGCTCAGCCTACAGGAACTGTTCAGGATATTTTAAAAAAGGCAGAGGTTTTTAAGGAACTTTGCCCTAATCAAACGAAATTCAATTAAATTAAGGAAATAAAAACTAAGGGTAGGATAGTGATTTCTATATAATTTTGGATATCTTTTCTATACTATGTTTTTTTTATTTCCTTCTTTTTTTGCTCTATTAGTATCTATTTATCA